ATTGAATGAATAATGGACCCAGACCCTAAAAATAATAATGCTTTGGAATAAGCATGAGTAATCAAATGAAATAAAGCACTTCGATAAGACCCCATTCCTAGAGCTAACATCATATAACCCAATTGAGACATTGTCGAATAGGCTAAACCCCTTTTAATGTCTTTTTGAGCAAGAGCTAAAGTAGCTCCTAATAATAATGTGATTATGCCTATCAATGAGATTAAATTCATTATATAGGGTATAACCATGAAAAGAGGGAGAAGGCGAGCTACAAGAAAGATCCCCGCTGCTACCATAGTAGCAGCGTGTATAAGAGCCGAAATAGGAGTGGGTCCCTCCATAGCATCGGGTAACCACACATGAAGGGGAAATTGTGCAGATTTAGCAACTGCACCGGTAAATAATAAAGCAGCACACAAAATAACAAAGGAAAAGTTGACTTCATTATTATAAATCAAGTTATTGAGTATTTCGAATAAATCCTGAAATTCAAAACTACCTGTTATACAATAAAACCCTAAAATTCCTAATAATAAACCAAAATCCCCTACACGATTAGTTACAAATGCTTTTTGACAAGCATTTGCTGCAGGAGGTCGCGTAAACCAAAACCCTATTAATAGATAGGAACACATTCCAACTAATTCCCAAAAAAAATAAATTTGTATCAAATTTGAACTAGTAACTAATCCCAACATGGAAGTACTGAAAAAACTCATATAAGCAAAAAATCTCAAGTATCCTTGATCGTGAGCCATATAATTATCACTATAAATAAGAACCATGATTCCAACAGTAGTGATTAACATTGACATAATAGAAGTAAGTGGATCGATCAAGCAGCCAAATTCTAAAGAAAAATCATTATCGAGTGTCCAAGACCATACATATTGGTGGATAGAACTGCTATTTATTTGCTGAATAGACAGATTAATTGAAAAAATCATGACTATACTTAACAATAAGATACTTGGAAAAGCCCACATACGACGAAGATTTTTCGTTGCTGTCGGAAAAAGAAGAAGTCCCACTCCTATTAACATAGGAATTGGAAGTGGAACAAAAGGTAAAATCCACCCATATTGATATGTCTGTTGCATAAAAAAATTGAAATTCGTAATTAAATTTTTCCGATTTATCGGACCTTACTTCTTTTGAAAGGAGTCAATAAAAAAATGAAAATATGCACTAAGCTTAACCTAACTTAAATATAAAAATGAAAAATTTTTCTTTCTTTTTACTTATTCTTTCTCTTTCTGAATTTCTTCTAAATATTTCAAATATTCAAATCAAGAAGTTACAATTGGTCAAATCATATAAAAGACAAAGATTAATTATGAGTCTCCTTTGAATTTGAAAATGCAAGTCAAATTTTGACAAGTTACTAAAAATATTCTTCTTGTTTTTTATTTTTTAGAAAAATTTTATGCGATTTTACCATATCGTTCATATTCCATTCTTTTAGAATTTTAGAAAAAAAATTATCTAGAAAAGCGCAGATTTTTTTAAACAATAGATGTCTTTCACATCCAGCTATACCAATGAGTAATCTCTTAATTTTTATTTAAATGGCAGTTCCAAAAAAACGTACTTCTGCATCAAAAAAGCGTATTCGTAAAAATTTTTGGAAAAGGAAAGGCTATTGGTCAGCGTTAAAAGCGTTTTCTTTAGGGAAATCTCTTTCTACCGGGATTTCAAAAAGTTTTTTTGTGCGACAAACAAATAAAATAAAAAAATAAGTTATTAAGAAATAAAACAGAACACCTTATAAAAATCTAAATTGACCTGACTTAAAAATTAAATTCTTCCGTTTCAAAAAGACAATTCTCAAATTCCATTTCCTGTTGAATTAATTCATAGGAAATGGAATTCTTCTGTTTTACTTTTACTTTAAACCGAATTTAAACAAAGTCTTTTTTTTTTAACAAAAAAACACAAGATACTCACTTTCTTTTTAATATATTTTCTTTCCAGAATAGGAGTCTTATTTCCCCCAGCAACTTATTTGTACTATAAAAAGATTTTTTTTTGCACAACTTTCTTACTTTTCTTTTGGATTTTCTGTAAATTCTTATATAGAATAGAGCCCATATATCTCTGGCCATCAATTCACGCAAAAACACTTAGTGTAAATTTTATGGATAAATATGTGTGAATTTTGAATAATCTAAAATAGGTTTTTTGTTCATTGATAAAACTTATTTTTTGGTTGTACTTTTTAAAATTAAATAAATCAAAAACATTTAATTTAAAAAATGTTTTTTAGAGGAAAGGTTCTATCCCTTAATGGATAGTAAGACTTTTTGGTTTTACAAGAATTCAAGTAAAGAAGATTCTCAAATACACAATAAAACTAAAACCCTAAACTAAAATAATGAACGTTCAAGGACATATTTGAACAGATTTTATTCATTGATTTGAATCTTTCCTGAAAATATTGCACCCAATTGAATTCTTAAATCTAGACGATTGCTTATTTATAGGCTATTATGAGGTCAAGACAAGCCGCTATGGTGAAATTGGTAGACACGCTGCTCTTAGGAAGCAGTGCTAGAGCATCTCGGTTCGAGTCCGAGTGGCGGCATGTCATTTCCTAAAAAAAGAAAATAGATCCTATAATGAATAATGAATTCAATTGCCGATTTCGATTTTATAATTAAGGAACTCTTTTTATGATATTTTCAACTTTAGAGCATATATTAACTCATATTTCTTTTTCGACTGTTTCAATTCTAATTACAATTCATTTGATAACCTTTTTTGTCGATGAAATCGTAAAACTATATGATTCATCCGAAAAGGGCATGATAACGACTTTTTTGTGTATAACAGGATTATTAATTTCTCGTTGGATTTATTCGAAACATTTTCCACTAAGTAATTTAAATGAATCGTTAATCTTTCTTTCATGGAGTTTTTCCTTTATTTATATAGTTCCGTATTTCAAAAAAAATCAAAATATTCTAAGCACAATAATAGGTCCAAGTGCTATTTTTTCCCAGGGCTTTGCTACCTCAGGCCTTTTAACTGAAATACACGAATCCACTATATTAGTACCTGCTCTTCAATCCGAGTGGTTAATAATGCACGTAAGTATGATGATATTGGGATATGTGGCCCTTTTATGTGGATCATTATTATCAGTATCACTTCTAGTCATTACAGTTCGAAAAAATAGAAAATTTTTTTCTACGAGTAATCATTTATTAAATTTAAATAAGTCATTTTTCCTTGATAAAGTCGAATACATGAATGAAGAAAAAAATATTTTAAAAAAAACTTCTTTTTTTTCTCCAAGGAATTATTATAAGTCGCAATTGATTCAACAATTGGATTATTGGAGTTATCGGGTTATTAGTCTAGGATTTCTCTTTTTAACGATAGGAATTCTTTCTGGAGCAGTATGGGCTAATGAAGCATGGGGGTCCTATTGGAGTTGGGACCCAAAAGAAACTTGGGCTTTTATTACTTGGATCATATTTGCAATTTATTTACATACTCAAACAAATCTAAAATTGAAGGGTACAAATTCAGCAATTGTAGCGTTTATTGGATTTCTTATAATTTGGATATGCTATTTTGGAGTAAATCTATTAGGAATAGGATTACATAGTTATGGTTCATTTACATTAACATCTAATTAAATTCAAAAAGGAGTTCTTACCACTTACCAATAGGAATAGAAAAGCATATAACGCATATCAAACTTTGTGTGAACTAGGGAGAGACCCGTTACTTTGATTCGCGAGGCTCTCCCTAGTTCACACAAAGTTTTTTTACTTAACACAAGAGAAGAAAAAGCGTTCTTTTTGTCATTGTACAACGAACCTTTTTATAAATGATAAGATTTTTTTCATTTTTTATTTATAAAAAAACTATCTAAAAAAAGAATTAGATAGGATAACTTCAACCTTTTCAACTGATAGTGAAAGAACGAAATCGGGGTACATACCAATACCTAGTACGGGTAAAAAAAAGGAGATCGAAAGAAATAACTCTCGCGGCCCAGAATCAAAAAAATAAAAGTTTGGGCCATTAAATATCTTGTATCCATAGAACATCTGGCGTAACATAGATAATAAATAAATAGGGGTTAATATAATTCCAATTGCCATTACAAAAGTAATTAGGATTTTTGTCATTAAAAGAAATTTTGGACTAGTAATTAGTCCAAAAAAGACTATTAATTCGGCAACAAAACCACTCATACCTGGTAATGCGAGGGAGGCCATCGAAAAGCTACTGAATATCGTGAACATTTTTGGCATTGGGATAGCTATTCCACCCATTTCGTCAAGATAAAGAAGACGTATTCTATCATAAGTTGTTCCAGCCAAGAAAAAAAGCGCAGCACCGATAAATCCATGAGAGATTATTTGTAAAAGGGCTCCGTTGAGTCCCATATCTGTGATAGAACCAATTCCTATAATTATAAAACCCATATGAGATACAGAGGAATAGGCTATTCTTTTTTTTAAATTTCGTTGACCAAGAGATGTTGAAGCTGCATAGATTATTTGTACTGCGCCCACTATTATTAACCAAGGAGAAAATAGAGAATGAGCATGAGGAAATAATTCCATATTGATTCGAACTAATCCATACGCTCCCATTTTTAATAAGATTCCGGCTAGAAGCATACAAGTACTATAATGCGCTTCTCCGTGGGTATCTGGTAACCAGGTATGTAGGGGTATGATTGGTAATTTGACAGCAAAAGCAAGAAAAAATCCAATATAAAATAATATTTCCAAAGCCACAGGGTAGGACTGATTAGCCAATATTTCAAAATTTAATATTGGTTCAGTAGAACTATATAAACCGACGCCCAGAACTCCCATTAAAAGAAAAATAGAACCCCCTGCCGTGTACAAAATAAATTTTGTAGCCGAATACAGACGTTTTTTTCCTCCCCACATGGCTACAAGTAGATAAACAGGAATTAATTCTAACTCCCACATGAGAAAAAAAAGTAAAAGATCTCGAGAAGAAAATAATCC